TAGTAACTAATCCCAACATGGAAGTACTGAAAAAACTCATATAAGCAAAAAATCTCAAATATCCGTGATCATGAGACATATAATTATCACTATAAATAAGAACCATAATTCCAACAGTAGTAATTAATATTGACATAATAGAAGTAAGTGGATCGATCAAGTATCCGAATTCTAAAGAAAAATCATTATTGATAATCCAAGACCATACATATTGATAGACAGAACTGCTATTTATTTGCTGAATAGACAGATTCATGGAAAAAATCATGACTATACTTAACAATAAAACGCTTTGAAAAGCCCACATACGACGAAGACTTTTTGTTGCCGTCGGAAAAAGAAGAAGTCCCAACCCTATTAACATAGGAACTGGAAGTGGAAGAAAAGGTATTATCCACGCATATTGATATAATTGTTCCATAAAAAAAGTTTTTTTTTCTTAATTAATTGTTTCCGATTCACCGGATTTTACCTCTTTCGAAAAAGTCAATAAAAAATCAATATATGCACTAACTTATTTAATAATTTTAGATTAGTATTTATTCTGAGTCTTTTCAAAATCGTTCAAATATTCAAAACAAGAAGTTATAATTGGTCAAATGATATGACCAAGCAACATATAAAAACAAATACTTATAATAGGAAAATACAAATATAAATTCTTATTATTATTACGATAAATTATCATAATAATAATAAGAATTTATATTTGTATTGTAGAGCAAGGATAAAAATTTGGGCTAAAAAGAGTACTTGATGCTGATATGAATTATAGAATTAACTAAGGTCATCGGTCTAATGAAATAAAAACTCTTGATTTTAGTTAGTTTATTTCAACTCATTAACTAATTCATTATGGGATTCATTGTTTTCCATTTCAATTTATTAGTAAATTTTAGAAGATTATAGATCTAAAATGAACTTTTTTATCGAGAAAGGATAAAAAATGACTGAGATATTTTTTATCAAACCACGGATCCTTTAACAGATTTATTACTAGTCTCACTCGAATTTTAAAATTGAATTTAGGTGTATTTTTTATCAAAACTAAAAAACTCAATTTATTAGGCAAAAGTTTACAAGTCTTTGAAGTATTTTATTACATGTAAATAAAATAAAGTATAGAATAACAAAAATAAAAGTCTTTTAGGTTTTTTATTGATTTTATTAAGTTTGATTGATTTGATTTCTATGGCATAGCAGATTCTAAAGATATAACTTTGAGAGATAAACAACGAGAACTAAAAGTTCCAAACGAAAAAATTTAGGTTTTACGAATAGTGTATGGAATCAAAATTTTGTTATTTCGAGTAATTTTTGATCCAATTTTCACGGATCTTTGACATATCTATATTTCTTTTTTTTTGAATAGAATCTTATTTAGAGAAAAAATAGATAATGAATATGAATAAGAAATAATAATTTGTTTTGAACAATAGATGTCTTTCACATCCAACTATAACAATGAGTAACTTCTTCATTTTAAAATGGCAGTTCCAAAAAAACGTACTTCGATATCAAAAAAGCGTATTCGTAAAAATATTTGGAAAAGGAAAGGATATTGGGCAGCGTTAAAAGCTTTGTCATTAGGGAAATCTCTTTCTACCGGGAATTCAAAAAGTTTTTTTGTACGACAAACAAATAAGTCCTAAAATATTGGAATAATTTGTGAATTTCAAAATGAATATAAAATTAACAATTGGTAGTCCCTATTCTAATCAATATGAAATAGACTCTTAATTATAAGATTATAAGATGTCTAAAAGAAGAATTCTTCCGTTTTCTGAATTCTAAAAAAATCATTTTTTTACTTTTTTAGTATATTTTCACTCAGATTTTGGTGGTGTGGTGGGGAGTCTTTTTTTCCCCATCGACTTTTACAAAAATAAAAAAAAAATTATCTTTCTCGGGAGGGGCAGATATAAGATTTTTAGTTCAAATTAATTAATTGTTGAAACTAATGGATTTCATGTTAAAAATTTTTGGATAACTTTCTGACTTCTTAATTTATTGTACTATATGTAATTTAACATAAAAAGAACTTAATTGTTGAGATATTATGTACAAATAAAAATAATGTGTCAATTTGGAGTAATCAAGAATATGCCTATTTTGGATTCATTTAGAAAATTGATTTTTGTCTCAAATTTTGAAATCAGATAAACCAGAAATAATGACAATAAAAGTAAAAAAAAAAATTTTATTCTATCGAAAGAATTATCTAGTTGCAAGAGTTGTTTTTAGAATAGGATAAACTACGTCAAAGCCTTAAGATAAATAAACCGGACACCCTAAAGGAAAATAAATGAAACTAATGAACCTTTAAATTGACTTTTGAACTCGTTTTTTTATCAATTTGAATCTTTACTAAAAAAAAACTTATTTGATTGAATTGACTTGTTCAATCTCGACGATTGAATATAAATAGGCTATTATGAGTTCGAGCAAGCCGCTATGGTGAAATCGGTAGACACGCTGCTCTTAGGAAGCAGTGCTAGAG